GGCAAGAATTTTTGATTTTGTGAGGATCAATCAAAATCAAATAAGGTTTTCGTTAAAAAAAGATTCTATAAAAGCAATGATAAATAGATACTAATAGAGCAAGAAAAGAAGGAAATAAAAAAAACATAGTATAGAAAAGATATCCAAAATTATATAGAAATCACTATCCTACCCTTAGTTTTTATTTCCTTAATTTAATTCCTTAATTTAATTGAATTTCGTTTGATTAGGGCAAAGTTCCTTAAAAACCTCTGCCTTTTTTAAAATATCCTGAACAGTTCCTGTAGGCTGAGCGCCTTTTTCAAGGAAATAGAGAATAGCGGGAACGTTTAAATAAGTTTGATTCTTGATCGGATCATAAAAACCCACTTTCCGAAGATCTCTTCCTTCTCTTCGGGATCGAACATCAATTGCAACGATTCGATAGACGGCTCATCGGGATAGATGTAGATGAAAAAGAACCCCCCCCCTAGAACCGTATAGGAAGTTTTCTCCTCGTACGGCTCGAGAAAAAATGATTTGAAGTTTTGTCTATGGATAAAATTATAATAAATAGTAAAGGAATCCGTAAAAGAAATTAACCTATAATTTAACTCATAGTCATTTTTATTTAACTTCCTTCCTGAAAACTAAAAAATCATTTGTACTCATAACTCAAGTTCAATAATTATCAAATATATTAAATAAAATTAAGATATTTTTTTATTGAGTGGTCTTTAACCCCCCTTTTGTCTCGTTGAAAATCTATTTGGATTCTTTATTCGGATCTGTGAGACAATTGAAGCGGTGTTTCCTTGTTCTGGGATCCTTTATCTTTGTTTTAAATCATTGGGTTTAGACATTACTTCGGTGCTTCTTAATCCTTTCAAAATGGTAGCAACATACCCCTTTTGTGATTTCTTTCTAGAATCATACCGACGGTTGATTCGTGCGCGATACACTGTGGATCGAAAAAGTTTTGCGGTTCCAACAATTTTTTTTGAATTGAAAATTTGCTCGAATCGGATCCTTTCAATTTCTATATCGATATCGAAGATATACTTACGAAGTTGTTCCAATTTATTGATTGGCATTAACCCTAGATCGTTGCCCCCGAGAAATTAATCAATACTTTCTACTCGAGCTCCATCATGAACTATTTACATTACAACCCAATAAAAAAAGAAGGGTTCTAGTAGAATAGAACAAACGACGTCGAGCCAAGAGCACCTTCATTCCTATATAAAAGAAAATGGTGGATGTAAGAATAAAAATCCACACCGGATCGTGTCCTTCAAGTCGCACGTTGCTTTCTACCACATCGTTTTAAACGAAGTTTTACCATAACATTCCTCTAATTTGGAACCAGTATGGAATTGATTCAATTATGGAATCATGAATAGTCATTGGTTCAGTCGGTACAGAGACATAGTCATTTATATTTTTTCTTAGCTACATAGATAATAAATATTTTTTCTGAAGAAATCTTAGCAAGACCCGGGCTTTTTTTGTATGAACGGAAATTTTTTCTATAAATCTATATCTCAAAAAAATATCTAACAGAAATATCCAGAAATCTAAATATAGAAATAACATAACTAACAGAAATAACACGAATAAATAAATTCTATTTGACTCTGCCTGTTCAAGTGACTCAATAAGATAGACTGACCCATTTACAACTTCTCAAAGATTCAACCCATAAGGAATTATTACAAATCTTGATAATTGAAAAAGTTTCCTACTTCGACATCATTATTTGAGTCAAGTTTTACTTTTAGAGTAAAGCCTACATTTGATTATCATAAGAAATAAGAATCTCTGTTTCTTTTCGAATAGAATTGTCAATGATTTAAAGTAAATAAGCTAAATAGATCGAACAATAAAAAGAAATATCATTGTTAAATATTTAAATTTGAATATTTTAGGGATGCAAATTCTTTTTCACAAAAATAGAAAGACTATTGTCACTGAAATAGGATAACAATACATACCCATAGGCTAAGCACTTCCTCGTTTTATATGTATTTTCATATTTTGTTTAACCTGAGGTTAAGTAATCTTTCTGCAACTGTGATCTATGCCCCATCTTATCTTTATCTTTATCTGGATCACAAAAGGATTCAGTTACATTTGCATGTCATTTGAACTCGATTTAGTTCAGTTTGTGAAAAACTGAGATATGATTCCGAAAAGAATCATTCAAAATCAAAAAAGAAAGAAGAATAATATTCTATCCAATATTAGACCTTGAAACAGAACCTTGTTGAACAAAAAAGATGTATTCGGATACAATGGATATGCTCTGGGACGGAAGGATTCGAACCTCCGAATAGCGGGACCAAAACCCGTTGCCTTACCACTTGGCTACGCCCCATTTATATTTTTATTGGACACTAATACTAATAAAGAATAATATTGGTATTAAGTGTTCGTCAATTCCAGCTCAACTATCTATAGAAAATCTTTCTTCTTTATTCTTCTTTATAGAATATATTATAGATTCGTGCTAGGATTTTGACATGTGTATATCTAGAATTCAACTGAATTTATTGATCATTACATACAATTCAATTAAGATATTGTATGAAAGTATGATTTCTTCTATTCTCCTTTGAGAATTGGAGGATTTTTGATTGAGCGGAAAAAGAAGGAGTTTTTTGTCTACCTTACTTTCTTCATTTTTCCTTATATAAATAACTCAATCAAAATGCAATTATCTCGACGAACAAAATGTCTGTTATGCTTAATATCTTTAGTTTGATCTGTCTTAATTCTGCCCTTTATCCGAGTAGTCTTTTCTTCGCCAAATTGCCCGAAGCCTATGCTTTTTTGAATCCAATCGTAGATGTTATGCCAGTCATACCCCTGTTCTTTTTTCTTTTAGCCTTTGTTTGGCAAGCTGCTGTAAGTTTTCGATAAGATCTTGAATACTATCCTAGAAAATTCATGATTTATTCGAGAAAAATTATAACAATTGATAAGATCAAATAAGTCTGGGAGTATGAACCTTCAATTCAAACATTGAAATTCTTGGCTAGCCACAATAAATTTGGCTCGCCCCATTTCCCGATTCTAATCCTTTTTCCGGCGAAAGACCTTATTAGGTTAGGGTCCCTTAGAATATCTAATTGTGGGTATGAAAGTGATTTGTGATAATCAAAGACTCTTATTACAAATTTAAACTTCAGTTGAATTTCTGAACATTCTTTTCTATTTCTAGAATTCATTTCTTGGTGTCAAAATAGGATATGTGATATAAAAATGGAGGATCTATTATCTTTTCTCGTTTTTCTTTTTCAAAAAATGATCTTGGAGGTTGTGTAATGCTTACTCTCAAACTTTTCGTTTACACAGTAGTAATATTCTTTGTTTCTCTCTTCATCTTTGGATTCCTATCCAATGATCCAGGACGTAATCCTGGACGTGAAGAATAAAATAAAAATTTCGTTTTTCTTGCTTGATTTACAATTTTCTTAAGATTTTATTTTATATATTCATATTCCATACGTTTAACTAGTAAAAAAATGAAAAGGGGTTTGCAAAATTTGAAAGAAAAAAATAGAAAGTCATCAGCGGAAACGGAAAGAGAGGGATTCGAACCCTCGGTACGAATAACTCGTACAACGGATTAGCAATCCGCCGCTTTCGTCCACTCAGCCATCTCTCCCAATTGAAAAAGATAATTACTATGTTACATTACACATCAAGTAAGGATTAACGAAAGTATTTCTTTCACATTCTTTATCGTTATTATATAATTAGCAATTCCATTTAGATGCTCGAAAGATCCAAATAGAAAGATAAATAAAGAAGACCTTCTTGCTTTTATTTTGTTCGAAGTGCCTTTTGGGCCTGGCCCGGTCAATACCCAGCCGGGCCTTTTTTTGTTCCAACGAATTCCATATATTTATAGGTATAGGAAACATACTCTAAAAAAGATACCCAATTTGGTATCTGTGTAAGAATTTCCATTGTGGGGTTTACATATACTTATCGTTTTTGTTATAATGGAAATTGAAAGGATTAAGAATCAATCAATTAAGTATGTTTTGTAGTTTCTTATGTCATTAGGCAAACCCAATTTTAGATTCAAATCCAAGAATCATTCAGGAATTCTCAGTCAACGAATAGTTAATGGTTCCCATTTGTCATAAATTTTGTGTCATAAATTTTGGCTTTTTTGAATGAAAATATACATTTGATTTTTCAATAGAAAAGTGAGGGGAAGTTTTTTGACATTGTATGTTTTGAGATACTATACAATCAATCGAAGGGGTGGTCAAACAAAAGGGTTTCTTTTATAATTTTTATAAATTTAGAAAAAAGGATGAAATTAAAAAAGGGATGCAAGTACAATAAACTAAAGTTTAGTAATCCAACCCAGAAAATTTTATCTTATTGTGTATCGTTTTGGCGGCATGGCCGAGTGGTAAGGCGGGGGACTGCAAATCCTTTTTCCCCAGTTCAAATCCGGGTGCCGCCTCATCAACAAACGAATCAAAATTTATTATCTGCTGATATAAATCACCCAAATTTTACCCAACAGAACAGAATAAGGCGATTGTTGATACTTGGTTGATTCTAAACATCTGTTCTGGGGATTTTGTAAAAGATTGGAAATCTTTCAATCTAAAATTCAAAGAAAGATTATATTATAATGGTCGAAGCAAGACTTCCCGATTCCCTTCTACTGCTAATGTAATGTCTACTGATTGGGTCTTGAATTTCATTGGCATAGCCGGCGGCTAACTAGTTGTGGAAAGTCCTTTATGTAATCTACATATATAGACTCGCGAGAATCTCTGAGTGTTCAGGCATTCAATCACTATTAGATTGAGATTGGATGGATAATTGACTTTTTTATAGAAAAAGTGAAAAAAAAAAAATTATTATTTTTTTTTGAAACCCCTCGTCAAGAGTATAATATACTATCTCCCAACTGCTTCAGAGAGACAATCGGGAAAGGAAAGGGTACGGATTAGATCAAATAGGAAATAAAAGTATGTAATAGATAGCAATTGATCTATTTGTACTTTGAAGGGCAACAAAGAATGGGCCCTCTTTTTTTATTACTATATGTTCCATTAGTAACATTCCTTTGTAGCGTCATTGTATATTTTAGTTGTGTTTAGTCTTTCCCGATTAGAAATCATATAGGAATTTTTTAGAAATGGATTTATTTGATTGGTTCATCAATAGTGTTCGGCCAGAATCCCTTTTTGACTCTGGACCATGGATTCTACTATTATTAGTGAGCAATACAATAATGGAATATTTCTATCATAAAGATAAGGGACATAATTGACATGGATATAGTAAGTCTCGCTTGGGCTGCTTTAATGGTAGTCTTTACATTTTCCCTTTCACTCGTAGTATGGGGAAGAAGTGGACTTTAGAAGGACTACTAATTTAGTTTAGGAATGAAATGGGATCAATTGTTTTATAGATCGTTCTGCAACGCATTTTTTATTTTTTATTTGAATTGAAATAATTTTCAAATCAAAATTTATTCATTTCGAAATTCCATTGGATTCTAGTGGAGAAATGTATTATATAACAGTAAAACAATTATTTCAGAAAGAAAGAGAATTGGGTCCTACGTTAATTCCATATATGGATTAATCACTACATATATTGAAGATAGAAGCTAATATAGTATACCAACTTTATTAGAAAGTAAAGTACAACTTTATACACTACTATAACACTAATAGAGAGTATGGTAAGAAAGAAATTTCTTACCATACTCTCGGATCTCATAGAATACCGCTCATTATAGCCCGTTGATTTCATTTAAGACGCAAAAAAATAATTCTTTTGATTTCTTCAACTATTGATAAGAACTCAGAAGTCAAGTTTCATTTCAAGTAATTAATTATTTTGACTGACTGTTTTTACGTAAATTATAAGTAGAAAAGCAGTAGGAACTAAAATGAACAGTGCAGTAGCAATAAATGCAAGAATATTTACTTCCATAATCTCAATCTCATCGTTTTTTTATTTCACAATAACTCGGGATTTAATCCCATAGAGATGATAAATCTTTCACCTGTCAATTCAATGAATGCATTACCTATCGATGATCTTGAATCGGATCAATATCATGAATAACAATATCTGAGCTATTAAATTAATTCGTCGTCGAAAATTGAATATTGAATAGTATAACATACGAAGATCTTTTATCCATACCGAATCCAAGATTGGATTCCCGGACCAATCAAAAATTCCTTTATTTATCCTTCTTTTCTTTCTATAACCTACCTTAGGTCTTCCGTATAGAACCATCAAATGAAGTATCCTCGTCCGTTTCCATTAACTACAAAACGCCAACAAAAAATACAAGCGAAGTGGAAAAAGAGAGGAATTAGGTTGTAAATTTGAATGATCCAATTTTCTTTGGAAGACAAAGAAGTATGAGAAAGAGGAGTCGCGGGAGAAAAGATGGAATATTCGATCAACTTCACTATTTTAGTTATTTTCATTTTATTTTAGTTTAGGGTTTGTTCTTTCTTCGACAGAATCCTGAAAAAAAGAGGGGAAACCCCTTCGGAATTAAATTATGATCTCTGTCCCTTCTTTCATTTCACATAAAATGGAGAGGTGAATTGATGTACTTATTGGATCCGTCGGGACTGACGGGGCTCGAACCCGCAACGTCCGCCTTGACAGGGCGGTGCTCTTGCCTATTGAACTACAATCCCAGGGAAATAAGAAGAGATCTAACAGAAAATTTGGATTCTTTTTTATTCTCTCTTATCAAGTATTTCTTAAGAACAAGAGGGTTCTACCATCTGATAGTAGATTGGCGAATTTTTGGGCCGAGCTGGATTTGAACCAGCGTAGACATATTGTCAACGAATTTACAGTCCGTCCCCATTAACCACTCGGGCATCGACCCAACGCCTAATTAGACGTTCCATAATCAACTTCCTTTCGTCTCCCAGGCGGACTTGACAAATACATTTCATTTTTGATAAAATCCTACTCCTATGGTCTTGGTATACCCCTAGAGGGACTTGAACCCTCGTTTTCTCCGTGAAAGAGAGAGGTCGTAACCACTGGACCATAGGGGCACCAATGGACCATAGGGGCCTATGGCCACCTTTAGGAAATCAAAAAGCACTACACAATACAAATACAATAGGGAATAAGGCCTAAGGCCACCTTAACTTAATATAAATCAGCCGAGGGACACCTTTAGAAGATGAATAAGATATGAATCAAACCGAAAAACTCGTTAACTTTTCTGGGGGTTAATGGTAATAAAACTTTACCATTAAACTATACAATCTTTCAACTTTATTTCATTGGTCTTTCTCGTCTTTATCTCTCTCATTCAGAAAGAGTTTTGCATTGGATCCAAGAGACGGTACCTCTGAATCAGCAGAGCAGGAGATGCAAAAAAAAATGATTTACCAAAGTCTGATTTGGGAATTATATTGAGCCCTAAATCATATCAAAGTCATATCAAATTATATATATATATAAATAATACTGTCAACTGTCAATTGACGA